TTTGTTACTTGTTAGTGGAGTTCCAACGAAAACTGCCCAATTAAAGGGAATGCCAGAATTTTCTATTTCTAGGATCAATCAAATAGGTTTTTTCGTTATAAAACATGGGATTCTATGGAAGTAATGAGAAATAGATACTAATAGAACAAGTAAAGGGGGGAAATAAAAAAACATAGTATAGAAAAGTTATACAAAGTCATATACGAATCACTACCCCCCCCCCTTTTTTAATTCCTTAATTGAACTTCATTTGACTAGGGCGAAGTTACTTAAAAACCTCCGCCTTCTTTAAAATATCCTGAACAGTTCCGGTAGGCTGAGCACCTTTTTTAAGGAAATATAGAATAGCAGGAACATTTAAATAAGTTTCATTCTTTATCGGATCATAAAAACCCACTTTCCGAAGATCTCTTCCTTCTCTTCGGGATCGAACATCAATTGCAACGATTCGATAGACGGCTCATTGGGATAGGTGTAGATGAACAATACCCCCCCCCTAGAAACGTATAGGAAGTTTTCTCCTCGTACGGCTCGAGAAAAAATGATTCAAAGTTTTGTCTATGTATAGAATTCTAATGAATAGCAAAATAGTCCATAAAATAAATTAGACTATGATTTAACTCATTTTTCTTCTTCCTTCTTGAAAAAAAAATCATTTGTACTCATAACTCAAGTTGAAAAATTTTTCAAAATAGCTCAAAGGAAAATCTTTAAGCAATTTCAATTTCATTTATTGAGTGGTCTTTAACCCCCCTTTTTTTGTCTCGTTTAAAATCTATTTGGATTCATTATTCTGATCCAGTTATTAAGACAATTGAAACGGCGTTTCCTTGTTCTGGGATCCTTTATCTTTGTTTAAAATCATTGGGTTTAGACATTACTTCGGTGCTTCTTAATCCTTTCAAAATGGCAGCAACATACCCTTTTTGTGATTTCTTTCTATCAAAGAATCGTACGAACGGTTGATTCCCGCGTGATACACTTTGGATCGAAAAAGTTTTATCAATTCCAACAAATTTTATTTTTGAATTGAAAACTTGCTCGAATCGGATCCTTTCAATTTCTATATCGAAAATCTACTTACGAAGTTGTTCCAATTTATTGATTGGCATTAACCCTAGATCCTTGCCCCTGAGAAATGAATCAATACTTTCTACTCGAGCTCCATCATGTACTATTTACATTACAACCCCCCAAAGGGGTTCGAGTGGAACAGAACAAATGATGTCGAGCCAAGAGCACCTTCATTCCTATATAAAATGGTGGATGTAAGACTAAGAATCCACACCGGATTGTGTCCTTCAAGTCGCACGTTGCTTTCTACCACATCGTTTCAAACGAAGTTTTACCATAACATTCCTCTAATTTGGAACCAGTATGGAATTGATTCAATGATGGAATCATGAATAGTCATTGGTTCAGTCGGTATATAGACATAGTAATGTCTACTTTTTTTTGTTCTTCTATACATAGATGGTAAAGATTTTTTCAAAAAAATCTTAGCAAGACCCCATCTTTAAAGATTACATTTGATCATTATAAGAAAGCTAAATCTCTGTTTCTTTTCGAATTGAATCATCAATGATTTAAAGCATATAAATAGATCGAACAATAAATCCCATTTCGTTTTTTTTCGTGAGATGGCTAAAACTAAAAAAAAAAAAAAGACTGATGTAAGGAAAGAGTTAGGTCTTTATTCTTTCGAGTCTGATTTTCTCAATCAGATGAACCAATAGGAGGTTTTGGTATCTATCAGATAGACTGAACAACTGTCACTGTTATGGATATTCTATGTTAAATATTTCAATTTAAACTTTTCACCTAGAAGGGATTACAATTCTTTTTCACAAAAACCGAAAGACTGTTGTTACTGAAATAGAATGAAATCGAACGATAACAATACATACATATAAGCTAAGCATTTCCTCATTTTATATGTATTTTCGTATTTTGTTTAACCTGGAGTTAAGTAATCTTTCTGCAATCTTGCCATAAAGTAAAATTCATAAAATAGATGAATCACCCCCCGTCTCAGAAAATATATCCGTTACATATGTAACTTGATTCTTTGTTACTGCAATTTGGACAGACACAGAGATTAAAATTAATACCTTCCGTTGCTGATTAACGCCTATCTACTCCCCGAATTCTATGGGAATGATGAATCATAACATAAAGAAAAAAGGATCCTTTTTTACGGAATGCAGACTCTCTTGTCTAGGGACAAAGATAAACAAGTACAGATTAAGTCCTTGCTCCTATTTTTGATTTTACCCTAACCCAGTCTTAAGAGACTTAATCCCATTGAGTCAATTTAATTAGTACCAAGAACCCCCTCTTCCTCTTGTTTAGAATTCAAGAGATCCGCAGAACATTAATAATTGGGATACCTCATTTAAGTTTAAGGAATAGGGAATAAGAGATAGGGAAGATAGGATCTTTCGTATTTCGATTCACGAAAAAAAAGGATTTCAAATAGATATGGGACATCAGGTTTTTCTAAGTAACTAACTTCTTTCAATATGAAGGCAATGAGCATAGGACGAAAAGCCCGCCCTACCTTTTTGAATTCAAACTCTTGTGATCTATGTTCCCATCTTTCTTGGATCACAAATCTATTCAGTTACATCAGCATGTCATTTGAACTCGATTCAGTTCAGTTTTTGAAAAAAAAAAACGGATATGATTCAGAAAAGAATCATTAAAAATAAGAAAAGAAACAAGACTCACATTCTCTCCTAGACCTTTAAACAGAACCTTGTTTGAAAAGTTTAAAAAAGCAATGCAATCTTTATTCTGATAAAATTTAGATAGAATTTATATGCTCTGGGACGGAAGGATTCGAACCTCCGAATAGCGGGACCAAAACCCGTTGCCTTACCACTTGGCCACGCCCCATTTCGATTTCTATTCGACACTAATAAAGAATAATATTGGTATTGGGTGTTCGTCAATTCGAGTCCAAATATCTATAGAAAATGTTTCTAGAACAGATTAGATTCTTGCTAGGATTTTGACACGCGTAGATATAGAATTCAACTCAATTTATTGATCATTACATAGAATTCAATTAAGATATTGTATGAAAGTATGATTTCTTCTATTCTCTTTTGAGAATTGGAGGATTTTTGATTGGGTGGGTTCAAAGAAAAAGAAGGTTTTTTTTACCTTACTTGATTTTTCCTTATATCAATAACTCAATCAAAATGCAATTATCTCCAAGAAAAAAATGTCTGTTATGCTTAATATCTTTAGTTTGATCTGTATCTGTCTTAATTCTGCCCTTTATTCGAGTAGTCTTTTATTCGCCAAATTGCCCGAGGCCTATGCTTTTTTGAATCCAATCGTAGATTTTATGCCAGTCATACCTTTGTTCTTTTTTCTCTTAGCCTTTGTTTGGCAAGCTGCTGTAAGTTTTCGATGAAATCTTTAATACTATCCTAGAAAATTCATGATTTATTCGAGAAAAAAAATTCTAACAATACAAATACAATTAATAAGATCAACTAAGTCGTACAGTATGAACCTTCAATTCAAACATGGAAAGTCTGGGATAGCTGCGATAAATCCAAATTTGGCTCGCCCCATTTCCCCATTCTGACCTTTTTTCCAATGAAAGACCCTAATAGGGTCCCCCACAATATCTAATTGTGGATATGAAAGAAATTTTGGGTAATGAAAGACTCTTATTACAAATGAATTTTCATTTCGGAAAATTCTTTTCTATTTCTAGAAAGCACTTCATTTCTTGGTGTCAAAATAGAATATATTATGGTATAAAAATGGAGGATCTATTCTCTTTTCTCGTTTTTTCCAAAAAATGATCTTGGAGATTGTGTAATGCTTACTCTCAAACTTTTCGTTTACACAGTAGTGATATTCTTTGTTTCTCTCTTCATCTTTGGATTCCTATCTAATGATCCAGGACGTAATCCTGGGCGTGAAGAATAAAATAAAAAAGGGTTTGCGAAATTTGAAAGATAAATCAATCATCAACGGAAACGGAAAGAGAGGGATTCGAACCCTCGGTACGAATAACTCGTACAACGGATTAGCAATCCGCCGCTTTAGTCCACTCAGCCATCTCTCCCAGTTGAAAAAGATAATTACATAATTACTATGTTACATTACACATGAAGTAAAGATTGAAAAAAGTCTTTTCTTCTCTTTCTTTATATTATTTATATTATATATATATGAATATGATATGTACAACTTTTATCAGCAATTCCATTTAGATAAAGTAAGGGCTCAAAAGGTCCAATAGAAAGAAAAAAAAAATATATAAAGAAAAATAAAGAGTGCCCCGTTACTTTGATTTTGTTCCTTTTATTCCCATGGCCTGGCCTGGTCAATACCTAGCCGGGCCTTTTTTTTGTTCCACCGAATCCTAGAATTTCTCTGATTGGAAATCAAAAATGCTTGCTATTAAAGCAACAACAAAAAGACGAAGGACTATTTCCTTTCTTATTATAGAAATAGAAAATAAAAGTGTAATTTCTTATTATTCTTTCTTCCTTAATTTCTTATTATCCTTTCTTCCTTTTTATTTACTTGACGACCTTACTGGAATAAAAAAAAGGAAACTATGGATTCTTACACAATCCATTTTTATGTTAGAATTTAAGTGGTTTTGACGAACCATATCTATCAAAACTCCTCCAGCAAAAGAAAAGATAGAACTTGTTATTTATTATTTAAACGAGCTCTCTTTTCCGAATCTCATTAAATGAAAATTCCCTCACGAAAAACGTCAACACTCTTATTTTCATGATTCTTTTATGATCCTATCTTGATTACGCCTAATTCTCCTGTTCGACAAAAGGTCCATTTTGATATAATAATCGCATTGTAGCGGGTATAGTTTAGTGGTAAAAGTGTGATTCGTTCTATTAACCCCCTTAATAGTTAAGGGGTCTTTCGGTTTGATTCATATTCCGATCAAAAACTTTATTTCTTAAAAGGATTACATCCTTTACCTCTCAATAACATATTAGAGG